TAGGCATACGACGGACAAAAAGTTCACGCCCTTCTTTATCTCTAAAAACAGGGTGCCCTAACCACCCAACAGCTATTCCATCCCCGTTGTCCATTGAGCCTGCTCTGAATAATCCTCCTTTTGCCGGATTATTGCCAATATAATCATAAAAAGCTAATTTTTCAGGAATTTTCGACCAAGCTTCTGATAAACTTTGATTTTCGGCTAGCCCAGCATTAACTCTTCGATATATTTCTTGCTGAAAGTATCCCTGATCCCATTGATAACGAGTGGGACCAAATAATTCGACGGGGGTAGTTGCTGAACCATACCACATAGTTCCAGCAACTACAAAAGCTGCAAAAAAGACAGCGGCGATACTACTGGAAAGGACGGTTTCAATATTGCCCATACGTAATCCTTTATATAGACGTTGGGGCGGACGGACACTAAGATGGAATAGGCCCGCTAATATGCCCAATGTCCCTGCTGCAATATGATGAGAGGCTATTCCTCCCGGAACAAAAGGATCAAAACCTTCCACACCCCATGCTGGATTTACAGATTGTACCTTTCCGGTTAATCCATAAGGATCGGACACCCATATTCCAGGACCATACAATCCTGTTACATGAAATGCGCCAAAACCAAAGCAAGCCACTCCTGAGAGAAATAAATGAATTCCAAAGATCTTGGGCAAATCCAAAGAGGGTTTTCCTGTACGTTCATCACAAAATATTTCTAGATCCCAATAGACCCAATGCCAGATAGCGGCCAAGAAGCACAAGCCAGAAAAGACAATATGTGCCCCGGCCACACCTTCGTAACTCCAAATACCTGGATTCGTTATAGTCCCTCCTGTGATACTCCAACCGCCCCATGAATTGGTTATTCCTAAACGAGTCATAAAGGGTATAACGAACATACCCTGTCTCCACATTGGATCAAGAACAGGGTCAGAGGGATCAAAAACGGCTAATTCATATAGAGCCATCGAACCAGCCCAACCAGCAACCAGAGCTGTATGCATTATATGGACAGAAAGTAAACGACCGGGATCATTCAATACGACGGTATGAACACGATACCAAGGCAAACCCATGAAAATACCCCTTTATCAAAGAAAAATAGACACTCTGTAACTTTATTGCATTGGAAAAAACTATGCTATGTACCCCCCCCTTTCAGTGGATTATCCCGGAGAAAGGATTAATATTTGTTTTATTCTTATATTTGTTTTCTTTAGTAATAATGGAACAATTCCGTTCGTAGGAAAAAAGAGAAGCAGATTTATTCTATACCCGATAAGTACCAATACGCAATGGGAGTTTATTCCATTTTCTATCAATGAATGCATCCATATTTGTTCATCATTCAAAAGACTTATTCGTAATAATTTTGTTTTATTTGTTCTGTCTTCCTTCCCTTTAATTTTGTGAATTTATCTAATCTATGGATAAAATATGATAAAGACCGATACTATATAAGACAATAAACCCATTGTTACGCTTCCACATCAAAGTGAAATATAGTACTTAATTCTTTCTTCATTCATTTAATGCCTATTGGTGTTCCAAAAGTTCCTTTTCGAAGTCCTGGAGGAGAAGATGCATCTTGGGTTGACGTATAATGCGACTTGTCAGATATATTGGGTCATATGGGATTTCCCCGTTCTCTCCCCCGATCGAGATATCCTCTGTTTCGCCCAAGAAAGATTGATTGAATTATCAAAAATTTGGAGCGTGAAGTGCAATGAAGTGAAATTAGATCCATTTTTTGGGGGTAGTCAGATTAATATTATCAATTAGAATAATTTATGGTTGGCTTAGTTGGACCAATAAAATGAAGTATCCAGGCTCCGTTTAGACAAAACCTAATTGTTAATATATTTATGATTACTACTTATATTTATATATATACTTATATTTATATATATTTATATTATATTATATTTATATTATAAACTTAATATCATAAATGATTCTATTTTTCAATTTATAATTATAAATAGGAGTGATCTCAAACAGTTAATCAATCGAGTAATATGATGAATACGTCGAATATTTGGCGGAAACGATGAAAGAAATTAATTGAAAAAAAAATTGTAACAAAAAGACGTGGTATTGGGGTCATTTGTCCTATATGTGCAAATCAAAATCGGGCAGATCTTTACTCGGAGTAGAGCATAAACCTAAAAAAATTGAAAAAACCCATTCAGGAACAAGAAAATTACATCGTGATTTGGATTGGATCGCGATGAAAGAATACATCAATGAGAAGTTAGTTCGATAAGTTTAGTGAATTCTTTTTATATTATAGAGGGAGAAAGAGGCCAAAACTTATATCCTTCTTTAAAAATGGAAGAAAAACCCTTTCGTTAGAAGTTAGAAAGAGCCTGCTATGAAAAAAAAGGGGGGGGGCTGGAATCTACAATCTACACATTGATTCTTTTTTTTTAGCAATTTTTGTCGAACCGTATGCATCAAAAGGTGCATGTACGGCTCCTACGGGATACAATTTTATCCTAATCAACCGACTTTATCGAGAAAGATTACTTTTTTTAGGCCAAGGGGTTGATAGCGAGATCTCGAATCAAATTATTGCTCTTATGGTATATCTCAGTATAGAAAGCGATACCAAAGATCTGTATTTATTTATAAACTCTCCTGGCGGATGGGTAATACCCGGAATAGCTATTTATGATACTATGCAATTTGTACGACCCGATGTACAGACAATATGCATGGGATTAGCCGCTTCAATGGGATCTTTTATCCTGGTCGGAGGAGAAATTACCAAACGTCTAGCATTCCCTCACGCTTGGCGCCAATGAATTTTTTATTTGAGAGAAAAAAGAAGACTATGCCTTCGCCATATGAAAATGAAATATGAATTATTAAGTAATAATAGCATGGCACTTTGAATTCGATATGAGAAATTTTTTTTATTGTTTTTTCAAAATATTAGATTATGTATCGAAAGAGTAGTATGAGATAAAGGGTATTTCGGATTTTATCTTATCTATCAGGAGCCCATTTCAGCGTCACAAACTTTTTTTTAACGACGGAAGGCTCTTAACAATATTTATGTTATGAAAGAATATTTGAAAAAAAAAAAGAAACTTTGGGATTGCTGAATCACAGACGAAATAAATATAGAAAGCAACGGGGCCATCATAGTATTTTTAAACTCCTCCGAAAAGAAGGGTGGTAATTGGATCATTTACCAATCTGGGTCTGACAGACCCTATATTTGATTTTCTCTTTCTTCCACAGATTCTTCCACAGAAAGTTAAAAAGAAAGTAAATTCCATTGTAGAGCCGTATGCAATGCGCAAAAGATGCCCGTACGGTTGTTCAATTCTATTATTATTATTTTTTATATCTTCTCCTCGCCTCATCGTGCGACATAGAGGAACCATTTATTATTTTATATCATCAGGGTAATGATCCATCAACCTGCTGCTGCTTTTTATGAAGCACAAACGGGGGAATTTGTCCTGGAAGCGGAAGAACTACTGAAACTGCGCGAAACCATCACAAGGATTTATGTACAAAGAACGGGCAAACCCCTATGGGTTGTATCCGAAGACATGGAAAGGGATGTTTTTATGTCAGCAACAGAAGCCCAAGCTCATGGAATTGTTGATCTTGTAGCGGTTGAATAAAAAAATAACAGGGATTTCACGCAAATCCGCGATTTAAAATTTTTTATTCTTACTCCTTAAGAGATTTCATATTAACCTATTAAATAGAAGTAATTCATAATCATCCGGTTAGGATCGATCTAAACCAGCTTATTATGTATACGATTCAGCATGCCAACTATTAAACAACTTATTAGAAACACAAGACAGCCAATTAGAAATGTCACGAAATCCCCCGCTCTTGGGGGATGTCCTCAGCGCCGAGGAACATGTACTAGGGTGTATGTGCGATTCGTTCAGATCACGGACTGGGACAAAAGAAAGAATTTTTCCAGTATCAATGATCAATACCAGTAAATAGGATAGAATGGAAAAACTACGTTCATTGTCTAAAAAAGATCTATCATATCCTTTTATTGTGTATGAAATTTATGGTTTACATTGGTACAAATCCAATCGCCTCTATTTTCAATTTAAGATGAGAAAAAATTCCCCATTGGTAACAAATGGTTATCCAGTAAGCGGGGGAAATCCTATTTAATATAAAATAAAAAGCAGAAAGATTGTGCCTCTACTCTTGCAAGAACGGACTAACAGGGTCAGCTACTCAGCGAATCTTCATAATTAGATATCGTTACTGTATAGGTAGATCTCGTTGTGAAAGACCTATTACTGGATAATTCATGGGTAGAGCCAAAAAGTGTGAACTGTACAAGTTCTCAATAGCATTGATTAAATCAAGGAAGGGGCTCCGGTGTATAGAGAGGACCTCACCGTTTAGGAAGTAACCATAGAAACGACGGAACCCATTATTTATTTATCCATTTTATCAATACAATTTCTTATTTCGAGGCGAAATGCCTGGAAAAAAAAGAAAAAAAAAACATCGTGGTCAGGAAGGTTATAGTAGCAAAAGCCATTGGAATTTTTATTTTATACATTGGAATAATCCGTTTTGTTATTAATAGACTATAAAAGGGGAAAAGAATAACTAAAAGAAGGGAAATCAATTAGTTATTCATCAAAGTTTCATTTATTCAATGACCAGAATTAGACGAGGATATATAGCTCGGAGACGTCGAAGAAAAATTCGTTTATTTGCATCAAGCTTTCGAGGGGCTCATTCAAGACTTACTCGAACTATTACTCAACAGAAAATAAGAGCTTTGGTTTCGGCTCATCGGGATAGAGATAAGAAAAAGAGAGATTTTCGTCGTTTGTGGATCACTCGGATAAATGCAGTAATTCGCGAGAATACGGTATCCTATAGTTATAGTAGGTTAATACACAATCTGTACAAGAGGCAGTTGCTTCTTAATCGTAAAATACTTGCACAAATAGCTATATTAAATAAGACTTGTCTTTATATGATTTCCAATGAGATCAGAAAATAAGCATATTGGAAGGTTTTAAAATGGAGTTACCTGGAGAATGAACTCTGGGAAGGTAGAGTAGAAATCATTATGATAATAAAGTCGTCAAAATGAGTGAACACATTCAATAAAAAAAAAGATTTATTACCGATTCTTGTTTTTTCTGACTGACGACACGACACGACAATCAAATCTTGATTCGCGTATTTTTCGAACAAAACATCAATCCGCGTTTGAGTTCGGATTGGAATTTTGATTCAATTGAAGAGTAAGCCTATTTATTTCTGGTTCTAAGACCAGTAGTTCTAGTAGTCGACTCGCTTCTTTCAAATTGTTTCTCATTATTAAGAAAAGGTAACGAAGATAAAATCCGAGCTTGTTTTATAGCAATAGTAATTAATCGTTGTTGTTTTAAGGTCAATCTATTCACCCGTCTAGATAATATTTTTCCTTGTTCACTAATAAATCGACTAATTAAACTCATGTTTCTATAATCAATTCGATCCCCCGGTTGGATCGGGGGCAAACGCCTACGAAAAGATCGTTTGGATTTAAGAAAGAGTCGCTTGGATTTATCCATGATTTTGTTTATTCCTTATACCTAAAATCCTATTTCAATCGGATCAAAAATGCTTTTTTCTATTTGAAATATATAATAATAATAATTGAAAAATATTATAATAATGATATAATAATTTGTTTATATATTTATATAATTTATTATAATTATATAATGTAATGTCATTAGACATTTTTCATGTTCCTTGGAAGAGTGACACACAGGTACTCCATACTCGATTCGATCTATTTCTTTATCTCCCCGTGAACCGTATGTTTGTAACAATAGGGACAGAATTTTCTCAATTCCAATCGACTAGGCGTATTGTATCGATTCTTTTGAGTACTGTATCTGGAAATGCCCCTTGATCCTTTATTAATACTGTTTCGACCACAACTGGTACATTCTAAAATAACCGTTACTCGAACATCTTTACCCTTGGCCATAAGCCTCCTTTGAGTTTTTGATTCACCCAACTCTTCCATTTTCCGATCCGAAGCGAAGAATAAGAAAGAAAAAAATAGAAGTTACTAACTCGAAATAAAATTCTAAAATATTTCGTTGCAATCAATATAGTACAATATAGTAATAGTAAATAATAAGTAATACAAGAATTTCTAACTATATTTAGAATCGCCATACAGTATTTCATTTTAGTATCGTGTATTATACTGTTGTCCTAGCCGCATTTCCATTTTCGTTCTCGCTCTAGTCTATTATAAATTTAATTGGAACCTGAACCCGAGTTTCACTGAGCTGAGGTTGAATCCACTTTTTTTTTCTTTCTCTTTCCTGCCTTATCTTATTCGATCTAATTCTAAAAAAAAAGAGGGGGAGGATTAGTCACAGATATTTGATTGTATCTCTAATCTTCTTCACCCCTTCCCATGTCAATAACTAGAATGAAAAAAAAGGGAATGTCAGCGCATCCGGGAAAAAACGATTGATCTCTATCAATAGACCTGCCAAAGACCCGAACCATAGAGTACTTAGTACCGGTGCCACGGAGAGATATGTTTTTAGATCTCGCATTTTAAATCCTCCTTCTTTATTCTGTATTGTAATACAAAATATATTATGGTAATACATATATTATCAGATGTAGATATAGTTAGGGCCACTTTTATTTGTACGCGGAATCCCTAATTCAAATTGAAATCTACAATGATTCAGTAGATAAGATTTTTCTTTTCTTAAAACAGAAAAATATACCCCTTTCCGCCCGAGAATTCCCGAAAAATATTCATGTTTTTTTATGGCGGGTTTCATCATAATCATATAAGTCTTTTATTGTTTTTTTATGGTATATGATATGATACCAAAAAGAAGAAATGGCAAGATAAATTGTGTATATTAATGGAAGAAATCAGGATGTGGAAAACAAGACAGGGATTCTCTACAATGACATTGTAGACCAATTGAAAGGGATGTAGCGCAGCTTGGTAGCGCGTTTGTTTTGGGTACAAAATGTCACGGGTTCAAATCCTGTCATCCCTACCTATTCCTTCTCCTCTGAGCAGTAAGGAGGGGTCAATTGAGATCGATTCAAATTGGACATACATAATCTTTTATTTTATTATATATGATTTTTATTATATATGCATGAAAGATGTATTAGGGTTATAAAAAGAATCCTCTTCTTTCGAATCTTATCTATTGTGATAAGAAAGCGCTCTTAGTTCAGCTCGGTAGAACGTGGGTCTCCAAAACCCGATGTCGTAGGTTCAAATCCTACAGAGCGTGATTCCGCTCTTGTTAGGCCGAAAATTACACTGCAATAATTGAACAGCAATCTGAATTTGACCTCCTGCGGATTAAAGAAAGGAGGAGGTCGGTCAAAAAAGGAGATGTTAATTAATCAAAGGTCTAACTGATCACCACGTCTGTATTGTAAATATGCAGTTACGAATAATCCAGCCAAAGTAATAGGAATTAAACCTAAG